TTTTCTCAACAATGCCTTTGTCATTTGATCCAATAGTGTTCCGTTAGATAGGAACAGATTTGATAAATACTGATAACTCTCGGATAGAGTATTAGAACGGAAAGATCCATTAGATAATGAACTATTGGTTCTAAGCCATCTCTGGCGATTAATCAACAATTCGAAGTGCTTTTCTTGCGTCTTCTTGCTAAGCCAGCGTTTATATAGAGATGATAGAGATCTAGTAGGAATTTTTGGGGGAGTAAAAAGCCCCTTTGACATCTCTTCATCTGCAAATAATTCTCGATGTGAAAACACAGAGACAAAGGGCTGAGCTTTGAATAGGAAAAAGAGTGGATCTGCAGGGTCCCAAATGAATTGGCTTATTCGAAAAAGGCCTTGTTCTTTGGAAGATCTATCTCGTGTCTGGTACTGCACGGTTCCACTCTGCAAGAACTCCGAATCATTCTCTTGAAGCTCATCCTCTTCATCATAAATGATCCGCTTGCCCCGAAATGACCTGGACCAATAGGGAAATCCCAATTCATTGGGCCTTTCGATACAATCAAATAGAAAGCCCCAAGGGCGCCATATTCTAGGAGCCCAAACTATGTGATTGAATAAATCCTCCTCTATCTGTTGCGGGTCGAGGGCTCCTTCTCCTTCCCCCTCTTCAAACTCCGATTCGTCTTTTTCATAGAGAAATCTCTGATCAAGGATAGAACAAGATCCATTTTGCATCATATCTAAGGGATTCCTTGGTTCGGGTCGAAGAAGCAATGTCACTCGATCCTTATCAAACTGACTGCATGTCCGTGAGGATCCCACCAGAGCGCCTTCTACTTCTAATAGGCCACGAACTAGACCAGAATCATTCTCAACGAGTCCATAAGGAGCGATCTCATTTTTTTCATCGGGTCCGGGTAGAGACCAAAGATCTTGAGTGACCGATCCGGCAGAACAACTCAAAAGATAAAGAAGTATCGTTAATTTCTTCATGCTCGTTCCAAGTTCGAAGTACCAATTGTACAAATAATAATCCACTTCGTTACATGATTTCTTTTTCATATAGATAGATATAGGATCTATGGGGCAATTACTTAAAAGTACATTTTGTGCTACAGCCCTTCCTATCTGATAGAAAAGGATCCCATGCTCCTGGACCGATCTTACCTGGGATCGCAAATCCCAAATTTGTCTATGAAGAGCGGATCTAATTGTATTAGTATCTATAATTGATTTCTTCTGTGTAATACTAATCGATAGGGCCTCATTGGTAAGTGCTACAAGATCTCGTGCATTGGAACCCATGGTTATGGACCCGAATCCATTAGTATGGAACATTTTCTTTTCCAAGTGAAATCCCCTAGTATATGAAAGAGTGAAAAAGTGCTTTCGTTGTTGTGGAATAAGAAGCCTTCGTATCTTAATGCACGTATTTAATTTATTCGGAGCTATTAGAGCGGGATCCACTTTTTGGGGAATATGAGTCGAAGCAATAACAAGAATATTTCTAGTTTCATAATCCCTGGAGAGAAGGTTCACTAATAGACCTAGGGAGAAGTAATTCGACTCATTCACATCCAGATCATGAATGTTTGGAATCCATATTATGCAAGGAGACATTGCTTTTGCTAATTCGAATTGAAGGGTGATATAAAGTTGGTCTTCCTCTTCAGGCAGCATATCCATAGTTACCGCATTCACGCTAATTAGCAGTTCCAGCTCCATATCAAGGATATCGTCACTAGCATCAATATCGTCACTAGCATCAATATCGTAACTAACACCAATATCGTAACAAGCACCAATATCGTCAATCTCATCAATATCGATATCATCAAAACCTTTAGACTTGTTATCCAGGACCTTGTTCAGAAATACCGTAATGAAAGGAAGATAGGAGTTTTTTGCTAGGTATTTGACCAAATAAGATCGTCCAGTTCCTATAGAACCTATCACTAAAATACCCCTAGAGAGGGATAAGGCTAAGCGGAGCGAAAAGGGTTTTCCATGAGATGGGAAATGAAAACTATTAGCCCCACACGAAGTTTGTGAATAAGTCATTGTCTGATAATGAGCAAGGAATATCCGTCTTTCTGCTAAAGAGGATGTATTGAACTCATAATTCATTAGATACTTTTTATGAATGTCAACTAAGTATCGTAAGTAAATTGCTCCCGGTTGTTCAATCATTTGATAACCAGAGTCATTCTTTGATAAATGATCACTATAAGTCAGACTCAATAAAATTTGATCAATCCCTTTTTCTGTCCTTAAGGTGGAGAACTGAACGAAGAATTCTCTTCTTTCATCATCAATCGAATCACTGTTTGCAACCCAGGATTCTATTTTATCATCAATCCAGTCCCCGTTCACGTTTTTTCTTTTTCTTATCACTGAATAGATCTCTTTACTTGTATGACTTAGATGTCTCGTATTTCTCGAAAAAGTGATTCGATTGATGGGATTTGGTATGATACTTATGAGATCGATGATATCGATGAGATTGATATTCAAA